TTTTTTTATTCTTTTGAAATTTCTAAACTGATGAAATTTTTTTTTAGCAACGGGATGGTTAAAATTTCAAAATTCAAAATTTCGAATTATAAAGAGGAAGAAAGAAAAGAAAGGGGGAAAAACGAAGAAGACAATAAAAGAAAAGAGAAAATGCGGATAGAAATAGCAGAAGCCTGGGATACCATTCTATTTGCTCAAGTAATACGAGGCTGCATGTTAGTAACCCAATCCATTCTTAGAAAATATATGATACTACCCTCATTAATAATAGCTAAAAATATCAGTCGTATTTTTTTTTTTCAATTTCCCGAGTGGGCTCATGATTTAAAGGAATGGAAAAGAGAGATGCATGTTAAATGTACCTATAATGGTGTTCAATTATCAGAAAAGGAATTTCCGAAAAACTGGTCAACAGATGGTATTCAAATAAAGATCCTATTTCCTTTCTGTTTGAAACCTTGGCACAGATCTAAGTTGCGATCTCTTCATAGGGATCCAATGACAAAGAAAAGAAAAAAAATTTATTTTTCTTTTTTAACAGTTTGGGGAATGGAATCCGAACTCCCTTTTGGTTCTCCCCGAAAACGACCTTCCTTTTTTGAACCTATTTTTAAAAAACTCGAAAAAAAAATTATAAAATTGAAAAATAAATTTTTTCTAGTTATAAGAGTTTTAAAAGAAAAAGAATGGTTTCTAAGGATCTCGAAAAAAACAAAAAAATGGGTTATCAAAAAATTTTTATTATTTTTATTAAAAAGAAGAATAATAAACCTTTCAAAAGTAAAAAAAATAATCATATTTTTTGGGTTGAAAGAAGATGAATCAAGTCAAACTAAAAAGGAAAAATATTCTATAATCAAGAATCGGATGATTCATGAATTATCCATTCAAAAAGGATTTATGAATGGGACAAAGCATTCACTGACAGAAAAGAAAATGAAGAATCTGACTGACAGAACAAACACAATCATAAATCAAATAGAAAGAATTAAAAAAGACAAGAAAAAAGGATTTATAACACCGGATATTCAAATGAGTCCTAAAAAAATAAGTTATAAACCTAAAATAAGACTAGAATCACCAAAAAATATTTTGAAGATATTTAAAGCTCAATTAATCATTAAATCATATTTTTTTATAAAATCTTTTATTGAAAAGATGTATGATAGTTTATTATGTATCATAAAAAAGATTCCCAGTCTCAATGCACAACTTTTTCTTGAATTAACAAAAAAAAAATTTGATAAAAAATACATTTATAGTGAAGCAAACCAAAATAGGATTGATAAAACAAACCAAACTACAATTTATTCGATTTCAACTATCAAAAAATCACTTTATTATATTAGTAATAGTAATAATAATAGCAAGAAGAGTTCACAGATTTTTTGTGACTTATCCTTGTCACAAACATATGTTTTTTATAAATTATCAAAAATCCAAGTAAATAACTTGGATAAGTTTTTAGATGTCCTTCAATATCATGGAACATCTTTTTTTATTAAAAAAGAAATAAAGGATTTTTTTGGAATAAAAGGAATATTTCATCCCGATTCTAAATTTAGACATAAAAAACTTTGGAAGTATGAAACGAAGCAATGGAAAAACTGGTTGTTAAGGGGTCATTATCAATATGATTTATCTCCAATTAGATGGTCTCAATTAGTATCACAAAAATGGCAAAATAGAGTAAATCAACATGATACTGTTCAAAATAGAAATTTAAACAAATGGAATTTCTATGAGAAAGTTCAATTCATTCATTACAAAAAACAAACTGATTTTTATGAAGAAAATTCATTCTCAAATAAAAAATATAATTTGAACAAATACTACAAATATGATAAAAGATCATATAACACTATTAATTATGAATATAGAAACGCCTCGTATATTTATGGATCGTCATTACACGTAAGATTACAAGTAAAAAATAAAGAAAGTTTTGATTCTTATAATTACTACAAAACACATAAACAAAAATTACTCGATCTGGTAGGTCCTATCCATAATTATTTAGGAGAAGATAGTATTAAGGATATGGAGAAAAATATGAAAGTATGGTGGGATTTTGATTGTCGAATTCCCCTTTTTTGTCTTAAAAAACTCTATATTGGGACCTTGATGGATATCGATACCGGTACCAACAGCAATCAAAATATGAAAACTGTAACTAAATTTTATCAAATAATTGATCAAATGGATAAGAATCAGAAAGATCTTCTTTATCTCAAAATTCATCAAGAAATTGAATCATCCAATTCAAAAAGCTTTTTGAATTGGATGGGAATGAATGAAGAAATACTTAAGAGTCCCAGATCGAATACAGGACTTTGGTTCTTCCCAGAATTAGTCATACTTTGCAATAAATATAAAATGAAACAATGGGTTATACCAATCAAATTACTTCTTTCAAATTTTAATGAAAATGTATGGGAAAATAAAAACATCAATGCAAAGCAAAAAAATATTTTTATATCATCGAATGAAAAATTTTTTGAATTAGAGAATCTAACTAAAGAGTCGACCGGACCAGGGAATCTTGGATCAGACGTACAAAACCAAGATAATCTTGAATCCATTCTCTCAAACCAACAAAAAAATATTGAAGAAGATTATGAATCAAACATTAAAAAACGTAAAAAAAAAAAGCAATACAAAAGTCATACAGAAGCAGAACTCGATTTATTCCTGAAAAGTTATTTTCTTTTTCATCAATTAAGATGGAATGATTCTTTGAATCAAAAAATTATCAATAATATCAAGGTTTATTGTCTCCTGCTTAGACAGATAAATCCAACGGAAATGGCTCTATCTTCTATTCAAAGAGGAGAGTTTTGTTTAGATCTAATGCTTACTCAGAAGTATTTCACTCTTACAGAATTGATCAAAACTGGAATATTGATTATCGAACCAGTTCGTCGGTCTGTAAAAAACGATAGACAATTTATTATTATGTATCAAATCGTGGGTATTTCATTGATTCATAAGAGTAAGCACCAAACTACTCAAAGATACCAAGAAAAAAGTGTAGATAATAAAAAAAATACAAAATCTATTGAAAGACATCCAAAAATGCTTCCAAAGAAAGACAAAAATAATTATTATGTGTTTGTTCCTGAAAATTTTTTATCAGCAAAACGTTGTAGAGAGTTTAGAATTCGAATTGAAATAAATTCGAGGAATAGAAAAAGTGTGAATAATAGAACTCCAACAGTTTTGAATAGGAACAACGTAAAAAACTGTAGTCTTTTTTTGGATGAAAACGAACATTTTGATAATAGAAGAGATAAAACAAAATTAATTCAATTAAAGTTTTTTCTTTGGCCTAATTATCGATTAGAAGATTTAACTTGTGTGAATCGTTATTGGTATGATACCAATAACGGCAGTCGTTTCAGTCTGTTAAGGATATGTCCACAAGTCATTCGTTGATGGTACTTTTTGATACATAATACTAAATTTTTTTCAATTAAAATGAGATCTAAAAACAAATCAACAGAAATTTTTTTTAAGTAAAAATTTTCGCTTTTTAGAATGAACCCTTTCTTCTATTTTTTCAAATATATTTTTAATTAGATTGAGTCATTTGACTTGAAAAAATTAGGGGATGAGTCCATAACAGAATTCATATTATTGTGAAAACCAGATTAAATCTAGAGGCATTTTTAATATTATTGATCGATAAAATTCATATTTGAAAAATGAAAAAAAAATAGAAAGTATGTAGGGGAAGAATTCTTGTCTTGTTATTATGGTAAAAAAATTATTTATCTCAGTTCTTTCTAAAAAAGAAAAAGAAGAAAACAGGGGATCCGCTGAATTTCAAGTATTTTGTTTTACCAATAAGATACGGAGACTGACTTCACATTTGGAATTACACAGAAAAGACTATTTCTCCCAGAGAAGTCTACGGAAAATTTTGGGAAAACGTCAACGACTGATAACTTATTTGTCAAAAAAAAGAAAGATAGTAGATAAATAAATATTGAATTGGTCAGTTGAATATTTGGGATAGAAACTAATTTTAATTTGATTTGAAAAGTAATTTTTGGACTTTTTTATCTTATTTGATGAGCTTATTTTTTTTGTGAGTCATTCATGGAAGAAAGAATCCGGTAAAAACTAGGATTGTACGAGATACAAGAAAAAACCTCATGATTGTCAATATGTCTTCAACGCCCCATCCCATGCATCATGGTATTTTTTCAACGACTCATCATTCCTCTAGATGGTGAAGATATTATAAAAAACTGTGAACCTTCTTTTTTATTATTATTATGAAAATTTTCGTAAAAATGACCTAAATGTTCCAGAATAGTTTGACTTTTTATTTATTATTATGAAAATTTTCGTAAAAAAAATGACCTAAATGTTCCAGAATAGTTGGACAATATTCAAATAACTAAAAGAGCCAGTTCTATTAGCGTAATTACGTTGAGGTTGAGTCTTATCGTCTTTCATTTGTATAATTTGATCTTGATAGACGAAAAGAGTCTCTCTTTTTTGAAAAAAAAATTGGACTATGATCTAGTCGAAAGAGCTATTATCGATATGAGAATGATGCATCATTATGAGTATCAAAGTATTGAGGTGTTGCATCATTATGAGTGTTACAACAAAATGAATTGGGGAGTCCAATGTAAAAAAAAGAGGGTGATTCATTAGCTCGTTATTTTTCTTTTATGGTATATAAATTATGTATTCAACAAATTCAAATTGAATATTAGCATGTATGAGACAACAATTGATGATCTATTGTTGGCAAAAAAACGTAATAAATCAAAAAAGGCTCTTGGCTAATTTTTTCATGAGTAGGTCTCGAAATCGATTGATTCAAAATTCTGGTAAATCATTGATTCATCTGGTATATAAATTTATTTATTTATTACAACAAGTTTATACTAGGTCGAAAAAAATTTGATGTTTACAAAAGTTTATAAATCCAATGTCACATTCAGTAAAGATTTATGATACATGTATAGGGTGTACTCAATGTGTTCGAGCCTGCCCTACAGATGTATTAGAAATGATACCTTGGGAGGGATGTAAAGCTAAGCAAATTGCTTCTGCTCCACGAACTGAGGACTGTGTTGGTTGTAAGAGATGTGAATCCGCCTGTCCAACAGATTTCTTGAGTGTTCGAGTTTATTTATGGCATGAAACAACTCGCAGTATGGGTCTAGCTTATTGATAGTTCCCGAAAAAACTACTTAATTTTTTTATCGACAAAAACCCATTTTATAACACAATATTGTGTTATAAAATGGGTTTTTCTGGTCCAAGTGTTTTTCTTTACCACAAATTTTTTTCTTCTTTATTAGTAATAGTTGTAGTTTTTTTGATATTTGTGTTTCTTTTCTTTTTTTTTCTTTGTCCCCCTATGATAAAGAAGTAGAATACAAAATAAATATATGAACGAACTGCTTTTAACACGAAAAATGCATTCTGTTATCATTTCCAATTGAACGATTTATTAATCCAACTGGCAGAGGATTTTATAGAAACGGATCCTTTTTCATCTTCCACTGCGAATTAGGAATAGATGGACTTTCACCCATTCTTCTACTAACGGGATTCATCACGACTTTATTAGTCATTCCGGGCTAGTTTTACTCAGATGATCTATTCTATGTTCCTGTTAAATGTACAGTGAAGAAGTATTTTGATTCCAGAAATATTTGACTTTTTTTCATGTGGGAGTAATGAATTCTGTTTTATCTACTTTTCTATTCTATATGGTAAGGAAATTCTAGCTATCAAGTTTATTTTTACTACACTGCGCGAGTCTCTGTTTTTTTCTTTTGACTTATTATAATGGGAGTTCTGGATATAGGTTTCAATGGTTCATGAACCAACACTCCATTTTGAAACATTAAGTGAATCATATAATCCCGCACATATTTATCATTTTTTTCTACCTGATTGGTGTTAAAGGTAGGCGCAATACAAATAATCTATGCAACTTCAACATCTCCCGATCACGTAATTAAACAAAAAGTTTCTTCCTCTGTATCTTTCAGAGAAGTCTCATAAGGATAGGAAAAATGAGTTGTACTTTTTGGAAGAAGGACTGGCCCAAAAATGTAAAAAAAAAAATAATTCCTTCCTTTTGTAACGACAAAATGATATGAACCTTTTTTTTTATTCATTAGTTATGTGACGTTAAATGTTCTTTGGATACAAACTAGAATGATACAAAATTTTATTCTGGACCGTGAGAGTTATTTGTTTTGATTCTCTTTTTATTCCTAATAGGTACTGTATCCCGATTTCGTTCTCTTATTATCTTATCAGTTGACAAGGTCGAAGATATAGTTAATTTAAGCGGTTTTCATGAATCAATGAATTGAAATCATAACCAGATTTTGTCTTTGTGAGAAGCATTTTATAACTTGAAGATAAAATGCTTCTCGTCGGATAATACGAGGTTTTATAATATCAATACGCTCTCCTATGTTTTTGTTGTCAAACATAGCCTTTTCTTTAATTCAATTGGATGTTAATTAAAATGAACCATAACTATGCAGCCCGATTTCGAATAGATTGACCCCAAAATAGCATATCCAAATTATAAAAAAACCCATCAAAGCAACAATTGCAGAATGAATACCTTTCAAATTAGTATTTGTTTGAGTATGTAAGTAAATCGTAAATATGGTCCAAGTAATAAATGCCCAAGTTTCTTTTGGGTCCCAATTCCAATAGGATCCCCATGCTTCATTAGCCCATACTGATCCTGAAATAATACCGATAGTTAAAAAAAAAAATCCTAGACTAATAACACGAAAACTCCAATGATCCAATTGTTGAATCAATTGGGACCTATAAAAATTCCTAACAGAAAAAAAGTAAGTCTTTTGTAACAAATTTCTGCTTCCATTCATGTTTTTTTGGATCTCCCCAAAAGATAATGACCTATTTAATAATTGATTGCTTTTACCAAGAATCTTTATGCTCTTTTGGTGAAATTGAATGACTAGAAGTGATACTGATAATAATGATCCACATAAAAGAGCTGCATAGCCGAATATGATCATACTGACGTGCATCATTAACCACTGGGATTGGAGAGCGGGTACTAATATTGTTGATTTATGCATTTCAGTTAAAAGATCCGAAGTAGCAAAACCTTGGGTAAAAATAGCACCTAGTGCGGTTATTGCGCTTAAGTTATTTTTTTGTTTTTTATTATTAAAATAAAGAACTATATGAATAATTGATAAACTCCAGGAAAGGAAGATTAATGATTCAGATAAATCACTTAACGGGAAATGACCTGAATAACTCCAACGAGTTACCAATAATCCTGTTATACAGAAAAAAGTAGCTATCATACCTATTTCTGAGGAATCATATAGTTCTACGATTTCATCGACAAATAAGGTTATCAATAGAATTGTAATTACAATTGAAACGATCGAAAAGGAGATATGAGTTAATAGATGCTCTAAAATAGAAAATATCATAAAAAAAAAAGAAGGATAGGATTCCGAAAAA